TATGGTCTATGAATTATGTCATAAAAGGCAGTGTGATAAAGCATCAATTAATTAATAATTAGATAATTAATAATTAGAAATATAAAAATATATATATTAAGTTAAGAATTTAATATTAATATATATTAATAAATAAAAAAAATAAATAATAAAGATAAAGAGCCTTGAGTTAATAAAAACTGAGGAAATTAACTCGGGAACGAATTTTCTTGGAAGCTCCATTGCAGAGTTCGGACCTAACCATTAATAGAGAAGCTATGGGAACGACAAAACCTATGACTACATAAGATTCTATTGAAAACGAATCCTAATAATTCATTGGGTGGGATGGCGGAACGAACCAAGAAAAAATTCATTTATTCTGAGAGGTCATGGATTAAACCTACGAATGAAACAGGAAAGAGTAAATATTCGCCCGCGAAACCTTTATTTAGTAGATAACACTATTTTGGCGTGATTCGATAGGGGTAAAAAAAAATAATGAAAAGATTCATTATAAAAAAAGAAACATTACAGTCTCGATAAATATACATAAATACACACACACGTTTAGCTGTATTGTATATCTTGTATATACATCTTCCTATGTAACAAATTAAATATCAATAAAAGCCATTAACTTAGTGTATTATCTATTAATGTGTATCTGTAATATTCTGTAATATTATTGAATTGGAATTGTTTCATTCGCGAGGAGCTGGATGAGAAGAAATTCTCATGTCCGGTTCTGCAGTAGAGATGGAATTAAGCACCAACCATCGACTATAACCCCAAAAGAACCAGATTTCGTAAACAACATAGAGGAAGAATGAAGGGAATATCTTGTCGAGGCAATCATATTTCTTTTGGCAGATACGCTCTTCAGGCACTTGAACCCGCTTGGATCACAGCTAGACAAATAGAAGCAGGGCGAAGGGCAATGACACGATATGCGCGTCGCGGTGGAAAAATATGGGTACGTATATTTCCCGACAAACCTATTACACTAAGACCTGCGGAAACACGTATGGGTTCCGGTAAAGGATCCCCCGAATATTGGGTATCCGTTGTTAAACCGGGTCGAATCCTTTATGAAATGGGTGGAGTATCAGAAACTGTAGCTAGAGCAGCTATCGCAATAGCTGCTCGCAAAATGCCTATACGAACTCAATTTCTTATTTCAGGATAGAGATGTAGAACTAAACAAAAAGGGGTATTGAGGATGAAAAAACAACTGCAGGTTTCTTTTTTTCTGGACAGATAATATTTCTTTTTTCCTTTCACCCTTTTGCATTGAAATAACATATTGAAATAAAAATGATATGATTCAACCTCAGACCCTTTTGAATGTAGCGGATAACAGCGGAGCTCGAAAATTAATGTGTATTCGAATCATAGGAGCTGGTAATCACCGATATGCTCATATTGGTGATGTTATTGTTGCTGTAATCAAAGAAGCAGTTCCCAATATGCCTCTAGAAAGATCAGAAGTAATTAGAGCTGTAATTGTACGTACATGTAAAGAACTCAAACGTGAAAACGGTATCATAATACGATATGATGACAATGCTGCAGTTGTCATTGATCAAGAAGGAAATCCAAAAGGAACTCGAGTTTTTGGTGCGATCGCTCGGGAATTGAGACAGTTGAATTTTACTAAAATAGTTTCATTAGCTCCTGAAGTCTTATAAATACTAGTAGATGAGACTATGATTACAGTAGGGTATCTGAAATAGATCAAATTAGTGGATTGTGTTTCACGTATATACTTTATAGTAATTCAAAAAAAAAATAATTCAAAAAAAAAAAAAAAAAAACAAAGAAAAAAAGGAAACATGTTGATTATATCAAAATTAGGAGGAATCTATAATTATAGTTCGTCATGAGTAGAGACACTATTTCCGATCTAATAACTTCGATAAGAAATGCTGATATGGATAAAAAAAGAACGGTTCGAATAGCATCTACAAATATCACCGAAAACATTGTTAAAATACTTCTACGAGAAGGTTTTATTGAAAACGTTCGGAAACATCAGGAAGGTAACAAATATTTCTTGGTTTCAACTCTGCGACATAGAAAGAATGGAAAAAAAATATATAGAACTAGAACCGTTTTAAAGCGTATCAGCCGCCCCGGATTACGAATTTATTCCAACTATCAACGAATTCCTAAGATTTTAGGTGGAATGGGAATTGTAATTCTTTCTACTTCTCGAGGTATAATGACAGATCGAGAAGCTCGACTAGAAAGAATTGGAGGAGAAATGTTGTTTTGTATATGGTAATCCTCCCCTTCTAGTATCCGAATTTTATCTCTAACTTCCTATTTGTAAAATAGAGAGGAAAAATGAGTTATATAACTCTTCCTCCATTAGTTGATACTTCAAGGAGGTTACCTGGAATGAAAGAACAAAAATTGATTCATGAAGGTTTAATTACTGAATCACTTCCCAACGGTATGTTCCGGGTCCGTTTAGATAATGAAGATCTAATTCTAGGATATGTTTCAGGAAGGATCC